CCTTTCTTTGATATGGATTCTCTATTCCTAATGGCTGTGGTACGGAAAATACTGTGTAAAGAAAAGAGTAGAGTAGACAAGGAATGAAAATCTCCCTCTCGGTCTATGATACCTAAATGGAAGAAAAATCCGGATCAAACCCTTATTTATCTTAACCTTAGGTTAATTTACTTCGCCGAAAGGGAGCAAAATGGGTCGAACCCTTATTCTTATTAGTGTTGATTTTATTTTTGTTAGGTTTAAGTCTGACGAGAATAATATTCTACAACTAGCAATTCATTTATTTTCAAACCGACCCATTTACTATCTATTATTTGATTGACTAATCCTTTATATTGGAATGGTTGAAGAGTCAAATGGTTTGGCAATTCCTCATGGGGGGATGAATCGAGATAATTTTGAATTAGAACTTTAGATTTTTGTTCATCCCTCGCCGCAATAGTATCTCGGGGTTTGCAGCGATAACTTGGTATATCTACTATACGACCATTGACTAAAATATGTCTATGGTTAACTAATTGGCGAGCTCCCGGAATAGTCGGAGCCATACCCAAGCGAAAAAGAATGTTATCAAGGCGCATTTCAAGTAATTGTAGTAAAACCTGACCTGTTGACCCTTTTGCCTTTCCGGCGATACGAACGTATTTAAGTAATTGTCGTTCTGTAAGACCATAATGAAAACGCAATTTTTGTTTTTCTTCTAGGCGAATTCGATATTGGGATTTTTTCCCGGAACGCGATTGGTTTCTAAGATCACTTCCAGCTCTGGGCCTTTTATTAGTTAGCCCTGGTAAAGCCCCCAGGCGGCGTATTTTTTTGAAACGAGGACCTCGGTAACGCGACATAAAGACTCCTTCTTCTTATTTATATTTAATTATTAATTCTTATTGATGAAATTTCATTCTACAGAATAAACCTAAACTAAAAATGAACTAAATTCTAAATAAAGCGAAATTTACTGAAGTATTATTCTATTAAAGAATAATGAGATGAGTTGGATAAATATCCAGATCTTTATATTCTATATATAGAGAAAGAAAAGGATTCTTTTCGTTAGATACTTGGAAATTCCTATCACATAATAAATCAAGGGCTTTTGCCAAAAGAGGAAGACATTTTTTTTTCAATATTCTTTGATTTCAAAGATGCATTATCAATCATGTAAAACATAGAATAAAATAAATAGAGAAAGCCGACTATCGGAATCGAACCGATGACCATCGCATTACAAATGCGATGCTCTAACCTCTGAGCTAAGCAGGCTCACATAACATAAATTCGACATGTATAAGAATTCAATAAACTCTTAGAATCTTTGCTATTCACTATTATACTATTTGAATTCTTAGCTATTCATATTCGCTATTCATAATGAATATTAATATATTAAAGAATAGAATATAGAATTTCAAATAACTGTTAAATATTATAGAAGATAACGATTAATCTAGCGATATAGAATTTCCATTTTTCTTTTTTATCACAATTAAATATTCTTTTTTTTTAATATGATTTGATTTTTGAATTCAAAAATCAAATCATATTAAAAAAAAAAAAGAATCGACCGTTCAAGTATTCGAAATTTCATGGTTAAATGAGTGGAAGAGAGACAGATGTATAGCGTATGTATCCACCTATATTGAATTGCCGATACAGAAATGATAAAATCGTTTTTGATTGGACCGAATATAAGCCTCCTTATAGAAGATGAAAGAAGATAGACAAGAAATCAAAGACAAAGAGGAGAAAACACTTTTTCGAGACAGGAATCGGCATCTATCTAATGAATTCAACGGTTCCCGGTATAAATGAAAGAAAAAGGGGAACGAGATCACAATGAGATTTTCATCTCAAAAAGGGGGATATGGCGAAATCGGTAGACGCTACGGACTTAATTGGATTGAGCCTTGGTATGGAAACTTACTAAGTGATAACTTTCAAATTCAGAGAAACCCTGGAATTAATAAAAATGGGCAATCCTGAGCCAAATCACGTTTTCCGAAAACAAACAAAGGTTCAGAAAGCGAAAATCAAAAAGGATAGGTGCAGAGACTCGATGGAAGCTGTTCTAACGAATGGAGTTGATTGTCTTACGTTAGTAGAGGAATCCTTCTATCGAAACTTCAGAAAAGATGAAGGATAAACCTGTATACATAATAGAGAAGAATTGTTGTCAATTGATTCCATATTGAAGAAAGAATCGAATATTCATTGATCAAACCATTCACTCCATAATCTGATAGATCTTTTGAAGAACTGATTAATCGGACGAGAATAAAGATAGAGTCCCGTTCTACATGTCAATACCGGCAACAATGAAATTTATAGTAAGAGGAAAATCCGTCGATTTCAAAAATCGTGAGGGTTCAAGTCCCTCTATCCCCAAAAAGACCATTTGGCTCCCTAATTCTTTATCGTATCCTTTTTTTTCTTTATCCTTTTTTCGTTAGCGGTTCAAAACTCCTTATCTTTCTCATTCACTACTCTTTATATAATGAGC